TACCGCGCACATCACTTAGTGGGGACCCCAGAAAGTAACTTGAGCAAGAGTGACAAAAAACTATGAAATATGAAAGAAAAGACAGAAGAGACGAAATGAAGAAATGCAAAATTAGAAGAATCGGAGTTTATTTGTACTGTGTCTTAAATACATCCTTTCTATTCCTATCCTTCCACTCTTTGATTGAATCCTTTTAGCTAATCTTTTTTTTAGCTATTCTATTTGAGATATATACGAAAATCTAACATCCTTTTGGAATAAGAAAAGTATGAACAGAGAGGAAAAAAATCAAAATGAAAAAGAAAGTAAAGAATATCTATACCCGATCCGTCTCAATGAATTAATTTCATTTGTATGAGGTATGAATATCTATCCGATACATTATTCACGTGTCAGGAACCAGATTTGAACTGGTGACACGAGGATTTTCAGTCCTCTGCTCTACCAACTGAGCTATCCCGACCATTAATTTCCCGTGAATCATCCTAGCAGAGTACTTATATATGGACTGTGAATGATTCAATAACGGAGATTCCTTGAACATATATGTTCATTTGTACAGGTATCGTACTATACAAAACAAATGAAATTGGATTGGAAGAAGATACGAGGATTTCTATTCGGATCCATTTGTGAAAGAACAGAGTGAATGAAATGAGAAAGATATTGAATTTTGTTTGAACTTATTATGAAAATGAAAAAAAAAAGAAATAGGATGAGGATAAATAAAGAGCGAGGAAGTAAAATGGGCTTTTTCTTGGGGATAGAGGGACTTGAACCCTCACGATTTTAAAATTCGACGGATTTTCCTCTTACTATAAATTTCATTGTTGTCGGTATTGACATGTAAAATGGGACTCTCTCTTTATTCTCGTCCGATTAATCTTCAAAAGATCTATCAAACTCTGGAATGAATCATTTGATCACTGAATATTCGAATTCGATTCTTTTTTAAACTTCAATTGGAATTGATTGACAATAACTCTTCAATTTTTCATATATTTTTTGATCTCTATCATTCTAATTAATAGAGAATAGAAATAGAGGGTTTCTATAGATCCTTATCTCATACTAATACTCATATCATAATAGTAGAATAGTAGATATATAGTAATATAAATAAGAAAGAAAGGATATAGAAAAGAATATAGAAATATTATTCTATTAAAATATTATTCTATTATTTAATAATAGAATATATAATAGAAATAGAAGATTTCTATTTTCATATATTTTAATATATAGAGATACAGAATAGGATTCGAATATAAGATTCGGGTTGTGATTAATCGTTTGCTATGTCAGTATGTATACGTACGTATTAGGTATATAAGGTTATCCTTTCTGTCATTTCGATAGAAGAATTTTAGCTACTAACGTAACGTAGTCAATTTCATTCGTTAGAACAGCTTCCATTGAGTCTCTGCACCTATCCCTTTTTATTCTCATTTTATTTTCCATTTTTTTTTCTCTCAAAACAAAGATTTGGCTCAGGATTGCCCATTTTTAGTTCCAGGGTTTCTCTGAATTTGGAAGTTACCACTTAGCAGGTTTCCATACCAAGGCTCAATCCAATCAAGTCCGTAGCGTCTACCAATTTCGCCATATCCCCCTTTGCTTTGAGACAAGGATCCAGTTGTAATTCCATCCACCTCTTTCATTTATCTTGGCACTATCAAATTCATTAGGTAATGATTCCTATATCCTATATCGAGAAAGTGTATGCTGCTATTTTCTTTTTTTGCCCACCCTCTATTCTATCATTTCATCTCTATTGGATGAACCGTATTTTTTTCAATACGAAATGATTCTATCATTGATGTATCCGCAATTCAATATGGATAGATATTTCCCACATATATCTATGCCTTTCCTCCTCCTTCATTTTTACAGTGCAGCTTGGAATAGTGGAACGGTCGATATTCATTCTTTTTTTTTTTCATTTTGAATTCTAATTTCATTGATATTTTCTTTCATATCATATATATGAATATGGAATTGAATTTCTATTTCTATTTAGATATCTAATTTAGATAGATCTAATAGTTTTCTTTTCTATTTTAGAAATAGAATCTAAAATCTCTAACTAATAACTAAGAAATAGAAGAAATTTCAATAATCAATAAATGAAAAAAGAAGAAGAAGAATCACTAGGTAATAGCTAAGATCCGATAGTTTCCTGTATTCCTATACACTATTGCTCTTATATCCGCCCGCTTAGCTCAGAGGTTAGAGCATCGCATTTGTAATGCGATGGTCATCGGTTCGATTCCGATAGCCGGCTCTTTTTCTTTATCGATTTTTTTATTTCCATGATTGAAAATCTCTACTCTCGCTTTCTCTAAATGTCGGGTCACCGATCTATTATGTCATGGTAACTTGCAGCTATAGCTATGAATAAAAAAGTTGACTAGAACAATTAGATCTTTACAGAAGAAATTGGAAAACGTAGCCTTCACTTGAATTTCCTATATATACAAAAAATCCGAATATTGATAAAATCTATTTTATTCTGTTTTGTAGGACTTTAGTAAATTGAGTTTTGCTTTGCTGATCCTTTAGTTCAGTCTGAATTTAGATTCTTTTTGTCAAATGAAAGTGAATCAAAAAGGAGCCTTTATATGTCTCGTTACCGAGGACCTCGTTTCAAAAAAATACGCCGGCTGGGGGCTTTACCGGGACTAACTAGTAAAAGACCCAGATCCAGAAGTGATCTTCAAACCCAATTGCGCTCTGGAAAAAGATCACAATATCGTATTCGTTTAGAAGAGAAACAGAAATTGCGTTTTCATTATGGTCTGACAGAGCGACAATTACTTAAATATGTGCATATTGCTGGAAAAGCCAAAGGTTCAACAGGCCAGGTTTTACTACAACTACTTGAGATGCGTTTGGATAACATCCTTTTTCGATTAGGTATGGCTTCGACCATTCCTGGAGCCAGACAATTAGTTAACCATAGACACATTTTAGTTAATGGTCGTATAGTGGATATACCAAGTTATCGTTGCAAACCCCGAGATATTATTACTACGAAGGATAAAGAAAGATCGAAAGCTCTGATTCAAAATTATCTTGTTTCATCCCCCCACGGGGAATTGCCAAACCATTTGACTATTGACTCCTTACAATATAAAGGATTTGTAAATCAAATAATAGATAGTAAATGGATCGGTCTGAAAATAAATGAGTTGTTGGTCGTAGAATATTATTCCCGTCAGACTTGATTCTAACGAAAATCAAAAAGCAAGGTTCATACAATTTTGACTCCTTTCGCTGAAGTAAATAGAGTACCTTGTGCCCTGTCTCATTCACGTATCACAAATGGATCGGCAATAGGATTCTTTTTCTTTTTTCTTCTTTTCAATATCAATACGATATTTGTATTTTACCTATCACAGGGATTAATTAGGGATAGAGAATCTCTATTTAAATAAGTAAATAAGGGTCTTACTGTTAGAATAATGATATCAATTCTTATTTTATTTGATACATTGTAGTCGGTAACGTTGATGAATGAAAAGAAACGGAGAGAGAGGGATTCGAACCCTCGGTAAACAAAAATCTACATAGCAGTTCCAATGCTACGCCTTGAACCACTCGGCCATCTCTCCTACAGAATGTTATTATTGAACAAAACCCGAATGAATAGCGAGTCATTCATCTTAATTGTAGTACAGGTATGACCGCCCAATGGTTCCATAAGAAGAGATTTCTTTTCGAATTTCATATTTATCAACAACAACTTCTTTCATCAGCTAACCCATGGATCTATTCAAAATTCATGAATCGTCCGATGAATTTTTCTATTTCAATTGTATGGTGTGGCACATACACGTTATGCAAACAAAAAGGATGGTTACTTTATTTGAATTTGATTTTATCATGGAATGATTATTCCATTCTTTTCCTTTTTGGATCATAACGAAATCAAAACTTCTCAAGTTATCAAAATCCATAGGAAACTTGGTTATTCAACTTAGATGAATATAGTAATAGTCATTGGTATACTACGAAATTGGAATGAAATCTAATCTGATTCAACTATTTAATTTCATCTTTGTCCAAAAGGGGGACACCACATTTTTTCCAATTAGTCTTTTTTTATGTTATTTTGTACTGTACAATTCCTTTTTTTGTGGGATCGTTTTCCCCGAAGGGGGATGAGAAGAATTATAGAATGAATTGCTAATTATGCCTAGATCTCGAATAAATGGAAATTTTATTGATAAGACCTCTTCAATTGTAGCCAATATTTTATTACGAATAATTCCGACAACTTCAGGAGAAAAAAAGGCATTTACCTATTACAGAGATGGTGCGATTTGATTTTTTTTCTTGTTTTTTTTACCCCTCAGTTTTACGAGAAAAAGAACGTAGTTAGGAATAGAAAAAAAAAACAAATTAGTGAAAGAAACCTACGCTTGGTGAAGGTGAAGTTTAGAGATAGAGCAATTCCTTCTGTCGTGTATCCTCGATTGATGCAGCCTTAGATGCTTCAATTATCGATTTTAGTATTGAGCGAAAGGTTACATCTATAGGTTCTGTATTGGAGGTCAATCCTACTTCATTTAGTACCAATAGGTGGCATCGGGGAAAAAGCACTACACCTAGGAATCAACAACACAAAAACTTTGTTAAAAATAACCCTTTTCCTTATCGGTATCGGGACTAAAAAGAATGGTTGGGAAAACAAAGATCCATCTCATTCGTACTTTTGGTACCCGTATAACCATCAAAGACCGTTGAAGTGACTAATTCCTGGAAATCGTAAGCGTTGAGTACAAAGAAATCTTGGGAGTTACCATTTCTATCTAGCACTAATACGATTGGTGTTAAGAAAAAACCTCTTGTGGGAAGGCTGGCTAGAAATTTCTTGTAAAAATACCAGCTCCTGTCAGTTCATAATGAGAATAGTGAAATTTTGATTACATGAATTATTCCTCTTAGTACTATGCACAGAAGGGAGGAGCCGTATGAGATGAAAATCTCACGTACGG